TTCCCACATCCCTTTCGGATGCCGAAGACTAGTACGACGAATAATCCCCTTTAGAATCCCTTGTTCCCCTCATTTATCCCTACTTTCTTTATATTCAATATTCTCCACTTCCTTATCTTATGTTTAGTATCTATTTCTAGTCGAATTTAATTCTATTCTAATTCTATTCTAATAGAATCAAAACTATTGACACATTTTATGATATTTAAATCTGATAATAGTGACATCCTCCAATTTGTATTGGAAAAACAAAGAAGGGTGAAAGTAAAATAGCCTTCTTCACAATATATATATACTATGATTTAGGAGTGCAGTACAAGAACTTCCCGACATCCGGTAGAAAAAGAATATAAATAAGCAAAAGACTTTTCGTAAGTTTTTTGCTTCTACATAACATAATTGCCAAGAAGAATTTGGTTCTTTTTACAAACTTGATGTTGATAAATGATAAATCCGCGGATCTAGAAATTCATTTCGGACAATTGGACCTTCTCAAACTGTTTCTTTTTAAGAACCAAAAAGATTTGTGCCAAAACAACAGATGCCAAAAAGAACAAAAGGCCTTGGACACGTAATGGATCTTGAAGTACTATTTCTGCATCGGCCTGACCAAACCCACCTACATTAGGATTACTTGTTAATGGTTGATCAAGTTTGATAGATTGGCCCTCTGAAACACGAAGTTCTGGTCCTGGAGGGATAATAGCAAGCACTTCACGCCCATTCACTGCATCCGTTATGGTTATTTCATATCCCCCTTTTTCTTTTCGTATGATTTTGCTTACTATACCCGCAGCTGTAGCATTATAAACCGTATTGTTACTTTTGTTCCCGTCGGGATAAATCTGACCCCTCCCCCTGTTCCCACCTACGTATATTGGATATTTTAAGAAGTGAGCATCTTTATTAGTTGCAGGGTTCGGGGAAAGAATAGGAAAAATTATTTCACTATATTTCGGACCAGGAACTGGCCCTATCACAAGAATATTTTTTTTAGTGGGTCTGTAGGTCTGAAAAGACAGCTTGCCTATCTTTTCTTTCATCTCGGGCGAAATACGGTCGGAGGGGGCTAATTCAAACCCCTCTGGTAAAATAAGAACGGCCCCCACATTCAAAGACCCCTTTTTACCATTAGCAAGAACTTGTTTCAGTTGCATATCATACGGAATTCTAACAACTGCTTCAAATACAGTATCAGGGAGTACCGCCTGTGGAACCTCAATATCCACGGGCTTATTAGCTAAATGACAATTGGCGCATACAATGCGACCAGTTGCCTCTCGTGGATTTTCAAAACCCTGCTGCGCAAAAACGGGATATGCATTTGAAATTGATGCCCGAGTTATTATATATATCATGAGGGATACGGAAATGAATCGAGTAATCTCTCCCTTTAACGAAGAAAAGGTATTTCTAATTTGCATGGTCCAATCGTTGATCCCGAAAATTTCTACAATAAAATTAGGTAGGTCACTAATACAGTTCCCTATCCGCGATTCTGCTATTTACTGAAATAATTTTACTGGAATATAGGATTCCTGGAATCTGGGAGGGATCGGATCCTCTGGATGGGTAGAAAAGTAAGGGAAGTACGGCTTTGAATGCTTTGCTTATGTAAAAAATCCAAAATATTCTAATTGGATCATTGAATCGCTTTTCACTCCGTCATTGAATGATAAATCACTACAAGTGACGGAGATACACGATTTAAATAAGAAAAAAGCCAATATTTAAAAAACGTATCTAGAATGACTGGAAAAGTGGAAACAAGAACAGATAGAATAATATCATTATGAGCAAATCCAAAATCGTTGTAGGCATAGTCAATCAGCAGTTCCCAACCGCGGGGCGAATGGAATCCGATACATAAATCAGTTACGAAAAGAATCGAAAAGGCTTTTATTGTGTCGCTTAAATTATATAGGAATTCTTGAACCCAAGAGTTAAGAATAAAAAGTTCGTCATTACACAGAATCGAATAACCACTTAGAATAACGAAGCAGATTGTATTTGTCGAGAAGTGAAAAATCGTATGGATATGATCCTCATCGTGCATCTTGATTAATTGAATTGTTTCTTTCGGGAGCCCTATACGAAGCTTTTCTAGACGTCTTTCCGTACATTCCTTTATCATTTCGTCCAAGAAGAATAATTCCTCTAATTCTATGAATTTTTCTAGAATAGCTTTTTCTTGAATATCATTCAAAAAGGTTTCGGGTTGACTAGTATTCCACCAATTAGTAACCCAGGATTCCAGATTTTTATTAAATGAGAGAGGGATCCACCAGGGCAAAAATACTACAAATACTATAGATGAAAGATATCTAAGGGGAATGGATGTGTTCTTTTTTTTGTCATTTTTCATCTGTGAATTGTTAATGAACACACCTCATTCATTGATTCTATGCGATCTAATATTTCTATCAAGCATGAGTTCTATTACAAGGTATTGCACCTATAAATCTAGTCTCTTTTTTTTTTAGTTGTGATTCGGCGGTTAGTCCTTGAATCTAGTGTAGAAAAACTACAGAAATCGAAGAAGAATCCACTTCGAATTCTTCATTCCAATTCGAATTTGAATCAAGAAATAATAAAAAACAAAACAATATTGTTTCCAGATATCCCAATTGATCAAATATTCGAAGCGATTTCCCCCTTTCGATGAATGCCCGAAAGATTCAAATTCAAATAATGAATATTAATATTATTCGCATTTCGAAATGAAAGAACTTTTTTTCTATTAAAAATGAAAAATGTAAAAATGAAACTCTCGCATATTTCGAAAAAAAAAAGAGTCTTGAGGAGTTCCTCCTGCCGAGAAAGCGTTTATTCTTATTCTGTTTATTCTTATTCTTCTGTTCATTTTTCAAAAACCTTCAATTGGTACACGCAAGAAATAGGCCAATTCCGCAGCCTTTTGCTCAATTTCTCGTAGAGTCAAATTCTCATCAGTACGATTCAAGGGAATGGCCCCCAAGCCTCTGCTTTCTATATAAAGGACACGACGAGCATAAATCCCCTCTTTAACTTCGATTCTGATGGACTGAATATCTTTCATAAAGAATCGTAGAAAGATGCGGCGATTTTTTCCAGGAAATCCCCAACGAAAAATACACACTATTCCCTCTTTTGTATCAAATCGCTCATAACCGCTACCTACATTCCATGTAATTGTGCACCACAAATAGGAACTAATAAAGAGACCCGCGATTCCGTAGAAAGACATCACGATCCCTTGTGGAAAAAAATTTATTTGCTGAGACGGAAATAAAGATAGCAAATTCCTATCAAGATAACTAGAAATTCCAACCACTAAGAATCCTAATGAACCTAAAAAAAGGATAAGGGCCCAGCAGAAATTGCTTGTTTTGCGAGAGCCTGCTATAAATTCTATCCATATATATTCTGATCGCCAACTCATACATACTAGCTCCGGTTGAATTTTATTGGAATTGGGGAAATAACCAAAATAAAATCAATTTGAGTTTACTTTTGTTGTTTCTGAAGTAACTCTCATCAACTATAGTACTATTTTGATGTGAACTCTTAGCAGTAAGTCATCGAATTGGTTAGATCTAATAAAATCAGAACATCCCCTTCATATGATTCCCTATAGATCGGTACATATATATAGATACATTGACTTTCATTGCAGACATGAGTTCAGATCACAATCTATTGTTGACAATAGATAAAAGAAATTGACCTATATATCATGTTTACACATGCATAAGAGCTCTTTCGTTTATGCTCGGAGAAAGCCACTTCTTAGTCTTATACACTATTCTCCTAAATGGCTATCCGTCATCGCTAAGTCTTGAAAAAAAAAACTAGATGAGAGTTGACCTTGATCCGATCGGATTTAAAAAATCTTATTTTTTTCAAGATAAAGAAATAAAGAAGCCATTGCCATTGCCGGAAATACTAGGCCCACTAAGGGCACTAAAATAGAGGGAAAGCTGTTGAGAATTGTCATAGAAAGGGTACCTCGATTTAATATTTGTACCTGTTACTGGTATAAAGATATCCTATAATAATTTAAATTAATATTATAATTATTATCATATTCTAATTCGTATAGAAATGTATATTAAGTATACTTATCGAATTGTATATAAGTATACTAAATAAGTATATATACTAAGCGCAAGGAATGTAGAACGGACCTAGTCATTTTTCTACATGAAATAAATGTATGATAACCCATTTTCGTTATTATTATTACTTATTTTTCTTCTTCTGTTGTTCTTAGCTTCGGATTTCTTTTTTAATATCTAATTTCTTAAGAAATTAGATATTAAAAAAGAAATCCTTACAAATTCCCGAAGGATTCGTTAGAATCCGATCCAACAGCAGGGATTCCTAGGAAAATGGTCCTTGTTAGTAGATATAGAAAGATGCAAGATTTTCGATTTTCTGTATTTGTATGATATATACATACGCAAGAGGGGAACAAGAAATTCGTTTTATTTGCCCTGCCCCCAATTACAATTAATTCTAAGGAAGAATACTTTTTTTATGTTGTTTTGCTGAGAGAGGTTTACTGATTACTAATACGTCATATCGGTAAAAAAAAAAAGAATTATCTGCATGCTTCCTTGTACAATGAAATCTTATGTCACCAAAGAAAAATCCATTCTTCGGATTTTCTTTTCCTTTGATTCGGATAAACTAACTAATGTTAATTATTCGCCACAAAAAAAAATTTAACTTAAGAACTCTACTGGAGTTGATTTTGATTCAAAGGAAAAAAGGCGTGGAACTGAAATAACTCACTCAGAACACCTTTTAAAGGATTACGTGGTACGATTGGATCGAATAAGCCCTTATGGAATAAAAATTCAGCCGCTTGTGAACCTTCAGGTACTGTCTTATTCAATGTTTGTTCAATTACTCTTTTACCCGCAAATGCAATATAGGCATTAGGTTCAGCAATAATGATATCCCCCAACATCCCAAAACTAGCAGTCACTCCACCAGTAGTAGGAGATGTAAGAATT